GCTAGCGTAGCTTATGTAAAGCATAGTACTGAAGATGCTAAGATGAGCCATAAAAGGCTCCGCATGCACAAAGGCATGGTCCCAACCTTAATATCTGCCCTAGCTCAATTTACACATGCAAGTATCCGCAACCCAGTGAACATGCCCTCAGTCCCCCTCCCGGGGAAGAGGAGCGGACATCAGGCACACATTACAAGCCCAAGACGTCTGGCCAAGCCACACCCCCAAGGGAATTCAGCAGTGATAAACATTAAGCCATAAGTGAAAACTTGACTCAGTTAGAGCTAAGAGGGCCGGTAAAACTCGTGCCAGCCACCGCGGTTAGACGAGAGGCCCTAGTTGATATTTAAACGGCGTAAAGAGTGGTTAGGGAAGAAAAATAATAAAGCCGAATGGCCCCTTGGCCGTCATACGCTTCTAGGCGTCCGAAGCCCCATCTTACACGAAAGTAGCTTTAATACCACCCGACTCCACGAAAGTTAAGAAACAAACTGGGATTAGATACCCCACTATGCTTAACCGTAAACTAAGACATCAAACTACAGCAAGATGTCCGCCAGGGTACTACGAGCACCAGCTTAAAACCCAAAGGACCTGACGGTGTCTCAGATCCACCTAGAGGAGCCTGTTCTATAACCGATAACCCCCGTTAAACCTTACCACTTTTAGCCATCCCAGCCTATATACCGCCGTCGTCAGCTTACCCTGTGAAGGCAGCAAAAGTAAGCAAAATGAGTAAAACCCAAAACGTCAGGTCGAGGTGTAGCGCATGAAGTGGAAAGAAATGGGCTACATTTTCTATTTCAGAACATACGAATATGCACCATGAAACAGTGCTTAAAGGAGGATTTAGCAGTAAAAAGGAAACAGAGTGTCCATTTGAACCCGGCTCTGAGACGCGTACACACCGCCCGTCACTCTCCCCATCATAAGCGCACATATACCTAATTCAACAGCACAAGAACTAGGGGAGGCAAGTCGTAACATGGTAAGTGCACCGGAAGGTGCACTTGGAACAAACCCAGGGTGTGGCTGAATCAGATAAGCATCTCACTTACACCGAGAAGATACTCATGCAAATTGGGTCACCCTGAGCCAAACAGCTAGCTAAACCACTTAATAAATTCAAAACATTTACTAAAATAAACCACACACAAAAACTAAACCATTCTTTTACTTTAGTACGGGAGACGGAAAAAGTTCTTTCACGCGATAGAAATAGTACCGCAAGGGAAAGCTGAAAGAGAAATGAAACAACCCATATAAGCACCAAAAAGCAAAGACTAAACCTTGTACCTTTTGCATCATGATTTAGCCAGTATATTAAAGCAAAGAGACCTTTAGTTTTAAGCCCCGAAACCAGGTGAGCTACCCCGAGACAGCCTATATAAGGGCAAACCCGTCTCTGTGGCAAAAGAGTGGGAAGAGCTCCGGGTAGAAGTGATAGACCTACCGAACCTGGTGATAGCTGGTAGCCTAAGAAATGAATAAAAGTTCAGCCTCAGTCACCCCAAGTCAAAAATAATAACAGTAAGACCAAAAGAGATAAGCATGAGAGTTAGTTAAATGGGGTACAGCCCTTTTAACCAAGAATACAACCTTTTCAGGAGGATAAAGATCATAATATTAAAAACACACTGTTCTAGTGGGCCTAAAAGCAGCCAACTAAACGGAAAGCGTTAAAGCTCAGGCAGAAAAAAGTTTATTATTCTGATAACAAATCTTATTCCCCTAAATAATACTAGGCCAATCCATGCCCACATGGAAGAGATTATGCTAAAATGAGTAACAAGAAAGGTCAGCCCTTCTCCCCAGCACAAGTGTAAGTCAAACCGGACCAACCATTGACAACTAACGAACCCAGCCAAAGAGAGGAATGTGAATTTCATAAAACTCAAGAAAACCCCACAAACTTTTATCGTTACCCCCACACTGGAGTGCCACCAGGGAAAGACTAAAAGAAATGAAAGGAACTCGGCAAACAAAAGCCTCGCCTGTTTACCAAAAACATCGCCTCCTGCAACATTACCAAGTATAAGAGGTCCAGCCTGCCCAGTGACCAAGTGTTCAACGGCCGCGGTATTTTGACCGTGCAAAGGTAGCGCAATCACTTGTCTTTTAAATTAAGACCGGTATGAATGGCTAAACGAGGGCTTAACTGTCTCCCATTTCAAGTCAGTAAAATTGATCTATCCGTGCAGAAGCGGGTATAATTATACAAGACGAGAAGACCCTTTGGAGCTTTAGGTAAAAACCAACCATGTCAAGCAACTTAAAAATAAGTTTAAAACTTTGTGGCATCTGGGACCTTTACCTTCGGTTGGGGCGACCATGGAGAAAAAAATAACCTCCAAGTGGAACGGGCCAAAGACCCTAAAACTAAGAGAGACATCTCTAAGCAACAGAACATCTGACCATTAATGATCCGGCCTACACACGGCCGACCAACGAACCAAGTTACCCCAGGGATAACAGCGCAATCCTCTCCCAGAGCCCATATCGACGAGAGGGTTTACGACCTCGATGTTGGATCAGGACATCCTAATGGTGCAGCCGCTATTAAGGGTTCGTTTGTTCAACGATTAAAGTCCTACGTGATCTGAGTTCAGACCGGAGTAATCCAGGTCAGTTTCTATCTGTAATGCTATTTTTCCTAGTACGAAAGGAGCGGAAAAAAGGGGCCCATACCTAAAGCACGCCCCACCCCCAACTTATGAAAACAAATAAATATAGGTAAGGGGATCGAGCAAAACTACAGCCCCCCCTAAATAAGGACATGCTGGGATGGCAGAGCATGGTAATTGCAAAAGGCCTAAGCCCTTTCCACCAGAGGTTCAAATCCTCTTCCCAGCTTATGCTACACACCCTAATCACAAACTTGATTAACCCCTTAGCTTACATCGTACCAGTACTATTAGCAGTAGCTTTCCTCACATTAATTGAGCGAAAAGTACTAGGCTACATACAACTACGAAAAGGACCAAACGTGGTAGGACCCTACGGACTGCTACAACCAATCGCCGACGGCGTAAAGCTCTTTATTAAAGAACCAATCCGCCCCTCCACAGCATCCCCTCTTCTATTTCTAGTTACCCCAATACTTGCACTCACACTAGCAATACTACTATGAGCACCCATCCCGCTACCCCACCCAGTAGTTGACCTAAACTTAGGAATTTTATTTATTTTAGCCATATCAAGCCTTGCAGTTTACTCAATCCTGGGGTCAGGCTGAGCATCAAACTCAAAATACGCACTAATTGGAGCACTACGAGCAGTAGCCCAAACAATTTCTTACGAAGTAAGCCTGGGACTTATTTTACTCTCCGTAATTATTTTCTCAGGAGGATACACACTACAAACATTTAACACCGCCCAAGAAAACATTTGACTGCTAATCCCAGCCTGACCCCTAGCCGCAATATGATATATCTCAACACTAGCAGAAACAAACCGAGCACCATTTGACCTCACAGAAGGTGAGTCCGAACTAGTATCGGGCTTTAACGTAGAATATGCAGGGGGACCATTTGCACTATTATTCCTAGCAGAATACGCCAACATTTTACTAATAAATACACTATCAGCTGTGTTATTTTTAGGAGCAATACACCTCCCAAACTTTCCAGAACTCGCAACAATTAATTTAATAACCAAAGCTGCATTCCTATCAGGAATATTCCTATGAGTGCGTGCCTCATACCCACGATTCCGATATGACCAACTAATACACCTAGTATGAAAAAATTTCCTCCCACTAACACTTGCCCTAGTGCTATGACATGCCGCCCTGCCAATCGCACTAGCAGGCCTCCCCCCACAATTATAATTGAGACCGTGCCTGAGTACCGAAGGACCACTTTGATAGAGTGATTTACAGGGGTTACAATCCCCTCGGTCTCTTAGAAAGAAGGGGATCGAACCCATACTAGAGAAATCAAAATTCCAGGTGCTTCCTTTACACTACTTTCTAGGCGGAGTCAGCTAATTTAAGCTTCTGGGCCCATACCCCAGAAATGACGGTTAAAACCCTTCCTCCACCAATGAACCCCTATGTATTTACTATACTCCTATCTAGCCTAGGGTTAGGGACTACATTAACATTCGCCAGCTCCCACTGAATACTGGCATGAATGGGCTTAGAAATTAATACCCTGGCCATCACCCCATTAATAGCGCAACACCATCACCCCCGCGCAGTTGAAGCGACAACAAAATATTTCCTCACCCAGGCCACCGCAGCAGCAATAATTTTATTCGCGAGCACAACAAACGCCTGAGCAACAGGAGAATGAAACATCAATGATCTATCAGACCCTGTCGCTAATACAATATTCACAACAGCTTTAGCATTAAAAATTGGACTTGCACCCATACACTTCTGATTACCAGAAGTCCTACAAGGATTAGACCTGACAACAGGATTAATTCTATCCACCTGACAAAAACTTGCCCCGCTAGCACTTATTATTCAAACATCACAAACTATTAACCCCCTTCTCCTGACGCTACTAGGAGTCCTATCTACCTTATTGGGCGGGTGAGGGGGACTCAACCAAACCCAACTACGAAAAATTTTAGCCTACTCCTCAATCGCGCACATAGGATGAATAATTATTGTAATTAAATATGCACCACAACTTACCATAATTGCCCTAGGAACCTATATCATCATAACCTCCACAGCATTCTTAACACTAAAAATAATAATATCAACCAAAATTAATACAATCGCACCAACCTGATCAAAAAATCCAACACTAACATCAACAACAGTCCTAGCACTCCTATCTTTAGGGGGACTCCCACCACTCACAGGCTTTATACCAAAATGACTAATCCTTCAAGAACTAACAAAACAAGACATATTCTTAATTGCCACAATCATAGCCCTGGCCGCCCTAATCAGCCTATACTTCTACCTACGACTATGCTACGCTATAACACTCACCATTTCCCCAAACACGATCAGTTCATCAATATCATGACGAACCCTGACCACAACAACCTCCTTACCCCTAGCCCTATTCACTGTAATCACCATTGGAGCACTACCAATAACCCCCGCCGTCCTAACACTTGTAACCTGGGGATTTAGGATAATACTAGACCAAAAGCCTTCAAAGCTCTAAGTAGAAGTGAAAATCTTCTAATCCCTGTAAGACCTGTAAGATATTAACTCACATCGTATGATTGCAAATCAAACACTTTAATTAAGCTAAGGCCTCACTAGATGGGAAGGCCTCGATCCTACAAACTCTTAGTTAACAGCTAAACGCTCAAGCCAGCGAGCATCCATCTACCTTCTCCCGCCTTCAAAAAAAAGGCGGGAAAAGCCCCGGCAGATCTCAATCTGCTTCCTCGGATTTGCAATCCGCCATGTTATACACCACGAGGCTGGTAAAAAGAGGAGTTTAACCTCTTTCATCGGGGCTACAACCCACAGCTTTACACAAAGCTATTTTACCTGTGGCAATCACGCGCTGATTTTTTTCTACGAATCACAAAGACATTGGCACCCTTTATCTTGTATTTGGTGCCTGAGCCGGTATAGTCGGAACCGCCCTTAGCCTTCTTATCCGGGCTGAACTAAGCCAGCCCGGATCACTTTTAGGTGACGACCAAATCTATAACGTTATCGTAACAGCCCACGCTTTTGTTATAATCTTCTTTATAGTAATGCCTATTCTTATTGGGGGGTTTGGAAACTGACTTGTCCCCCTAATGATCGGCGCCCCAGACATGGCATTTCCCCGAATAAATAACATAAGCTTCTGATTATTACCCCCATCATTCTTACTTTTATTAGCTTCTTCCGGAGTAGAAGCGGGGGCAGGGACAGGATGAACAGTTTATCCACCCCTAGCGGGAAACCTGGCCCATGCCGGAGCATCAGTTGACCTAACAATTTTCTCGCTTCATTTAGCAGGTGTTTCGTCAATCCTTGGGGCAATTAATTTCATTACAACAATTATTAATATAAAACCACCAGCCGTTTCTCAGTATCAAACACCTCTATTTGTTTGATCTGTACTTGTAACTGCTGTACTACTCTTACTTTCACTGCCAGTTTTAGCCGCCGGGATTACAATACTGCTAACAGACCGAAATCTTAATACTACATTCTTTGACCCAGCTGGAGGAGGAGACCCAATCCTATATCAACACCTGTTCTGATTCTTCGGTCACCCAGAAGTCTATATTCTTATCCTTCCCGGGTTCGGCATTATTTCCCATGTTGTAGCCTACTACTCAGGAAAAAAAGAACCTTTCGGTTATATGGGGATGGTTTGGGCTATGATAGCCATTGGGCTCTTAGGGTTTATTGTATGAGCCCACCACATGTTTACTGTAGGAATAGATGTAGATACCCGTGCATACTTTACATCCGCAACAATAATCATTGCAATCCCAACAGGTGTAAAAGTATTTAGCTGATTAGCCACACTACATGGAGGGTCAATCAAGTGAGAAACACCCATACTATGGGCCCTGGGCTTTATTTTCTTATTTACAGTAGGAGGCTTAACAGGAATTGTTCTATCCAACTCATCACTCGACATTGTCCTTCATGACACTTATTATGTAGTAGCACACTTCCACTATGTGTTATCAATAGGCGCTGTATTTGCTATCATAGCAGCCTTTGTACACTGATTCCCGCTACTCAGCGGATTCACCCTCCATGATGCTTGAACAAAAATTCACTTCGGAGTAATATTTATCGGAGTTAATCTTACATTCTTCCCACAACATTTCCTAGGCCTGGCAGGAATACCACGACGATATTCTGACTACCCCGACGCCTATGCCTTATGAAATACTGTTTCATCCATCGGGTCTCTAATCTCACTGGTGGCAGTAATTATATTCCTATTTATTCTTTGAGAAGCTTTTGCTGCTAAACGAGAAGTTTTATCCGTAGAACTAACCACAACAAATGTAGAATGACTTCATGGCTGCCCACCCCCGTATCACACATATGAAGAACCAGCCTTTATCCAAATTCAATCAAATTAACGAGAAAGGGAGGAATTGAACCCCCATATGCTGGTTTCAAGCCAGCCACATACCCATTCTGTCACTTTCTTTAAGACATTAGTAAAATGTAAACTACATCACCTTGTCAAGGTGAAAATGCAGGTTAAACCCCTGCATGTCTTAAACATATTTAATGGCACACCCAGCACAACTTGGATTCCAAGATGCAGCATCACCCGTTATAGAAGAACTTCTTCACTTCCATGACCACGCCCTAATAATTGTGTTTATAATTAGCACACTAGTACTATATATTATTGCCGCAATGGTATCAACTAAGTTCACTAATAAAAATATCTTAGACTCCCAAGAAATTGAAATCGTGTGAACAATTCTCCCAGCTATTATCTTAGTAATAATTGCCCTACCATCTTTACGCATTTTATATCTTATAGACGAAATTAATGATCCCCACCTAACAATTAAAGCAATGGGCCATCAATGATACTGAAGCTACGAATACACAGACTATGAAAGCCTAGGCTTTGACTCCTACATAACCCCAACCCAAGACCTAAGTACAGGACAATTTCGACTTCTAGAAACAGACCATCGAATAATAATTCCCGTAGAATCCCCAATTCGTGTTCTAGTCTCAGCTGAAGACGTACTACACTCTTGAGCTGTCCCATCTTTAGGGGTAAAAATAGACGCAACCCCAGGACGATTAAATCAAGCCGCCTTCATTTCCTCCCGCCCAGGAGTATTTTATGGACAATGTTCCGAAATTTGCGGAGCAAACCATAGTTTTATACCAATCGTAATTGAAACTGTACCGCTGGAAGACTTCGAACGCTGATCTCTACTTCTTCTAGAAGACGCTTCGCTAGGAAGCTAAATTATGGACAAAGCATTGGCCTTTTAAGCCAGAGATTGGTGACTACCGACCACCCCTAGTGAAATGCCACAATTAAACCCCGGCCCCTGATTCGCAATTTTAGTATTCACCTGATTAGTTTTCCTAATCATTATCCCGACTAAAGTTTTAAACCACATTTCACCAAATGAACCAACCCCAGTAAGTGCTGAAAAACACAAAACTGAACCCTGAGATTGACCATGATAGCAAGCTTCTTTGACCAATTCGCCAGCCCATCATTCCTAGGAACCCCCTTAATTGCCATTGCAATCGCACTTCCCTGAGTGCTTTACCCAACCCCTTCATCCCGATGAATTAACAACCGACTTATTACAATTCAAGGATGATTCATTAACCGGTTTACAAACCAATTACTACTTCCACTTAATACAGGGGGGCATAAATGAGCACTCTTATTAACCTCATTAATAGTATTCCTTATTACAACTAACATACTAGGCCTGTTACCATATACTTTTACACCAACAACACAATTATCACTAAATATAGGATTTGCTGTCCCACTCTGACTCGCCACAGTAATTATTGGAATACGAAACCAACCAACAAATGCCCTAGGACACCTTCTTCCAGAAGGTACACCTATTCTACTAATCCCGGTGCTTATCATTATCGAAACAATTAGCTTATTTATTCGACCCTTAGCCCTAGGGGTTCGACTTACTGCTAACCTAACCGCAGGCCACCTACTCATTCAACTCATCGCTACAGCTGTATTTGTCCTTCTACCAATAATACCCACGGTAGCAATCTTAACTGCTACCGTATTATTCTTACTAACGCTACTAGAAGTAGCAGTAGCAATAATTCAAGCATACGTATTCGTACTACTTCTCAGCCTTTATTTACAAGAAAACGTTTAATGGCCCACCAAGCACATGCTTATCACATAGTTGACCCAAGCCCATGACCATTAACAGGAGCTATCGCTGCCCTGCTTATAACGTCTGGCCTAGCAGTTTGATTCCATTTTCACTCAACAACACTTATAACAATAGGATTAGTACTCCTACTACTAACAATATACCAATGATGACGAGACATTATTCGAGAGGGGACCTTTCAAGGCCATCACACACCCCCAGTGCAAAAAGGCCTGCGATTCGGGATGATTTTATTTATTACTTCTGAAGTATTCTTCTTTATTGGATTTTTCTGAGCTTTTTACCACTCAAGCCTAGCACCAACACCAGAACTAGGAAGCTGTTGACCCCCAACAGGAATTATTCCACTTGACCCATTTGAAGTACCCCTGCTAAACACAGCTGTACTATTAGCATCTGGGGTAACTGTAACATGAGCCCACCACAGCATTATGGAAGGGGAACGAAAACAAGCGATTCAATCTCTAATACTAACTATCTTACTAGGACTTTACTTTACTGCACTCCAAGCCATAGAATATTATGAAGCACCATTCACAATTGCAGACGGTGTATATGGCTCTACATTTTTTGTAGCTACAGGATTCCATGGACTCCATGTTATTATTGGATCAACCTTCCTAATGGTCTGCCTCTTACGACAAATCCAATACCACTTTACATCAGAACACCACTTTGGCTTTGAAGCCGCCGCCTGATACTGACACTTTGTCGACGTAGTTTGACTATTCCTTTACGTCTCTATTTACTGATGAGGCTCATAATCTTCCTAGTATTAAAGTTAGTACAAGTGACTTCCAATCACATAGTCTTGGTTAAACCCCAAGGAAAGATAATGAACTTAATTATTATTATTTTAATGATTACAACCACACTATCTTTAGTCTTAGCAATTGTATCTTTTTGACTTCCACAAATAAACCCAGACGCAGAAAAACTTTCACCATATGAATGCGGATTTGACCCACTAGGATCTGCCCGACTTCCATTTTCTCTACGGTTTTTCCTGGTAGCAATTCTATTTTTACTCTTTGACCTAGAAATTGCCCTCCTCCTCCCCCTGCCATGAGGAGATCAGCTCCAAAACCCCACCGGCTCATTCTTTTGAGCAACAGCAGTCCTAATTTTACTAACCCTCGGACTAATTTACGAATGAACACAAGGCGGCCTAGAATGAGCAGAATAGGGAGCTAGTCCAAATAAAGACCTCTGATTTCGGCTCAGAAAATCGTGGTTAAATTCCACGGCCCCCTTATGACACCAGTACATTTTAGCTTCAGCTCAGCATTTATCCTAGGACTTATAGGACTAGCATTTCACCGAACTCACCTGTTATCCGCACTTCTTTGCCTAGAAGGTATAATATTGTCCCTGTTTATCGCAATAGCCTTATGAGCACTACAATTCGAAACTACCGGTTTTTCAACAGCTCCTATACTTCTCCTGGCCTTCTCTGCCTGTGAGGCAAGCACTGGCCTGGCACTACTAGTAGCCACTGCTCGCACCCACGGAACAGACCGACTACAAAACCTAAACCTCCTACAATGTTAAAAATCTTAATTCCAACAATCATGTTGTTCCCAACAATCTGGCTAACCCCCACAAAATGACTATGATCCACCACGACCATGCATAGCCTCCTAATTGCTCTAACCAGCTTAACCTGATTTATGTGAACATCCGAAACCGGATGAACCTCCTCTAATATATACCTTGCCACAGACCCATTATCAACACCCCTATTAGTACTAACATGCTGATTACTACCACTCATAATCTTAGCTAGTCAAAAACACATTTACACAGAACCAGTAAGCCGACAACGCTCATACATCACCCTCCTTGCCTCACTACAAACATTTTTAATCATAGCATTCGGCGCCACAGAAATTCTTATATTCTATATTATATTTGAAGCCACACTTATCCCCACCTTAATCATTATTACACGATGAGGAAACCAAACTGAACGGCTAAATGCAGGAACCTACTTCTTATTCTACACTTTAACAGGATCACTTCCACTATTAGTAGCCTTACTCCTGCTCCAACACTCTTTAGGAACACTATCAATATTAACCCTCCAATATACACAACCCCTGCAACTTAATTCTTGAGGACACATATTCTGATGAGCTGGCTGTCTAATTGCATTTTTAGTTAAAATACCACTCTATGGAGTACACCTTTGACTCCCAAAAGCACACGTAGAAGCCCCTGTAGCAGGGTCAATAGTACTAGCAGCAGTCTTACTAAAACTAGGTGGCTATGGAATGATACGAATAATAATTTTACTAGACCCCCTATCGAAAGAAATGGCTTACCCCTTTATTATTCTTGCCCTCTGAGGCATTATCATAACAGGAACAATCTGCCTTCGACAAACAGACCTAAAATCACTAATCGCTTATTCATCCGTAAGCCACATAGGACTAGTAGCTGGAGGAATTTTAATCCAAACCCCCTGAGGTTTTTCAGGAGCAATTATCCTAATAATTGCCCACGGACTAGTATCCTCAGCATTATTCTGCTTAGCAAATACAGCCTACGAACGAACCCACAGCCGAACAATAATTCTTGCCCGAGGACTACAAGTAATTTTCCCATTAACCACAGCTTGATGATTTATTGCCAACCTGGCTAACCTAGCACTACCGCCACTGCCTAACCTAATGGGTGAACTCATAATTATCTCTACATTATTTAACTGATCCCCATGAACAATTCTGCTAACCGGCCTTGGCACATTAATCACAGCCGGCTACTCCCTATATATATTCCTCATATCACAACGAGGCCCAACACCACATCACGCTATGGGGCTCGAACCTTATCACACCCGAGAACATCTATTAATGACCATACACCTAGTCCCCATTATCCTTCTAGTAATAAAACCAGAACTCATGTGAGGATGATGTTACTGTAGGTATAGTTTAACTAAAACATTAGATTGTGGTCCTTAAGATAGGGGTTAAAACCCCCTTACTTACCGGGGGAGTGCACGAAAACAGTAAGTACCGCTAATTCTTACACCCGCGGTTAAATTCCGCGGCTCCCTCACGCTTTTAAAGGATAATAGTCTATCCACTGGTCTTAGGAACCAAAAACTCTTGGTGCAAATCCAAGTAAAAGCTAAAATGACCTTAATTATACACTCATCACTTCTACTAATTTTTTTTATTTTACTATATCCTCTGCTTACAACACTTAACCCCACCCAACAAAAATTAAGTATAGCAAAAATAACTAAAACTGCCGTTAAGTCCGCATTCTTTACCAGTCTTCTCCCCTTAATAATTTTTCTTGACCTAAAAACAGAAGGTATTATTACAAACTGACAATGAATAAACACCCAAACATTTGATGTAAATATTAGCTTTAAATTTGACCACTATTCTTTAATTTTCATCCCAATTGCCTTATACGTCACCTGATCAATTCTAGAGTTTGCATTATGATACATGCACTCCGACCCCTACATTGACCGATTCTTTAAATACCTGCTCACATTTTTAGTAGCCATAATCATTCTAGTCACAGCTAACAACATATTTCAATTATTTATTGGCTGAGAAGGTGTAGGCATCATGTCGTTCCTACTCATTGGATGATGGCACGGGCGAGCAGATGCCAACACAGCAGCCCTTCAAGCCGTCATCTACAACCGGGTTGGAGATATCGGACTAATCATAACTATAGCCTGATTAGCAATAAACCTCAACTCCTGAGAAATTCAACAAGTCTTTTCTCTATCAAAAACCTTCGACATAACGATACCCCTAATAGGGCTCATCTTAGCAGCAACTGGTAAATCAGCCCAATTTGGCCTTCACCCATGACTTCCCTCCGCCATGGAGGGCCCCACGCCAGTATCTGCCCTACTACATTCAAGCACCATAGTGGTTGCCGGCATCTTCCTACTAATCCGTCTTCACCCAATTTTAGAAGATAATCAAGCAGCCCTCACAACCTGTCTCTGCCTAGGAGCATTAACTTCGCTATTTACAGCCACATGCGCCCTAACCCAAAACGACATCAAAAAAATCGTAGCATTTTCGACATCAAGCCAACTAGGATTAATAATAGTTACTATTGGATTAAACCAACCACAACTAGCATTCCTACACATTTGTACTCACGCTTTCTTCAAAGCCATACTATTCCTATGCTCAGGCTCTATTATCCACAGCTTAAATGATGAACAAGACATTCGAAAAATAGGGGGTCTATTTAATATTTTACCAGCCACTTCAACCTATCTTACGGTTGGTAGCCTTGCCTTAACAGGCACCCCCTTTTTAGCAGGGTTTTTCTCGAAAGACGCAATTATTGAAGCTCTTAATACTTCATACTTAAACGCCTGAGCCCTAATTTTAACATTAGTAGCTACATCATTTACTGCAGTATACAGCTTCCGCTTAATATTTTTTGTCACCATAGGAACCCCTCGATTCCTGCCAGCCTCCCCAATTAATGAAAATGACCCATTAGTAATTAATCCGATTAAACGGCTCGCTTGAGGAAGCATCGCTGCAGGACTTTTAATTACACAAAACTTTTTACCAATAAAAACACCAATCATAACAATGCCCGTTCTCTTAAAAACAGCAGCCTTATTAGTAACAATTGCAGGCCTACTAACAGCCATAGAACTAACTAATCTCACAGGCAAACAAACAAAAATTACCCCAACAATTAAAATACACCATTTCTCAAATATACTAGGGTTCTTCCCAATAATTATTCACCGACTTTTACCAAAACTAAAACTTATTTTAGGACAAACAGCCGCCACTCAGCTTGACAAAACATGACTTGAAACCACAGGACCAAAAAACTTAGCACTAGTACAAACAACTGCATCCAAAACTACAAACGACACTACCCGGGGAATAATCAAAACATACCTAACCATTTTCTTATTAACCCTAATTTTAGCCACGGCCCCCACTCTTATCTAACTGCTCGAAGAGCCCCACGACCTAGCCCCCGTGTTAACTCTAACACAACAAGCAAAGTTAAAAGCAACACCCAAGCACAAATAACTAACATCCCTCCACCAAACGAATACATTATAGCAACACCACTAATATCACCACGCAAGACAGAAAACTCTTTTAACCCATCCACAGAAGCCCAAGAACCCTCATATCAACCACCTCAAAAAAACTCAGCAACCACACCAACCCCTACTAAATATACCAATACATAACCCAGCACAGAGCTGCTACCCCAAGCCTCTGGAAAAGGCTCAGCGGCTAACGCCGCTGAATAGGCAAAAACTACAAGCATCCCACCCAAATAAATTAAAAAAAGAACCAGGGATAAAAAAGAACCCCCATGACCAACCAAAACCCCGCACCCAACGCCCGACGCTACCACCAGGCCGAGGGCGGCAAAATATGGTGTTGGATTAGAAGCTACAGCTACTAAACTTGCTACCAAAGCTATCAACATCATAAATATAAAATAGGTCATTTTATTCTTGCTCAGACTTTAACCGAGACCAATGATTTGAAGAACCACCGTTGTTATTCAACAACAAGAACCAATAATGGCAATCCTACGAAAAATACACCCAACAGCTAAAATTGCTAATGAAGCACTGGTTGATTTACCGGCACCATCAAATATTTCCGCATGATGAAACTTCGGATCACTACTAGGGATATGTCTGGCCACCCAAATCCTAACAGGCCTGTTCCTAGCCATACACTACACCTCAGATATCTCTACAGCATTTTCATCAGTAACCCATATCTGCCGCGATGTAAACTGCGGATGACTAATCCGTAACATACATGCCAACGGCGCATCATTATTCTTTATTTGCCTTTATTTACACATCGCCCGAGGCCTCTACTATGGCTCATACCTTTACAAAGAAACCTGAAACATCGGGGTCGTCCTTTTCCTATTAGTAATAATGACAGCATTTGTAGGATACGTCCTCCCATGGGGACAAATATCCTTCTGAGGAGCCACAGTAATTACCAACCTACTATCTGCCGTACCATATATGGGAGACATACTAGTTCAATGAATTTGAGGCGGCTTCTCAGTAGACAACGCCACACTAACACGATTCTTCGCATTTCACTTCCTTCTACCATTCGTCGTTGCAGCCATAACTATTATACACCTCCTGTTTCTCCATGAAACAGGGTCAAACAACCCAATTGGACTAAACTCAGACGCAGACAAAATTCCATTTCACCCATACTTCACCTATAAAGACCTTGTAGGATTCATAGTGCTCCTCTTAACCCTCATGCTCCTAGCACTATTTTTCCCAAACCTTATGGGCGACCCAGAAAATTTCACCCCAGCAAACCCCCTAGTCACCCCACCACACATTAAACCAGAGTGATACTTCCTATTTGCCTACGCCATCTTACGTTCAATCCCAAATAAACTTGGAGGAGTCCTTGCATTACTATTTTCCATTCTAGTATTGATATTAGTCCCACTTCTCCACACCTCAAAACAACGAGGAATAGCATTCCGCCCTTTTACCCAATTTCTATTCTGAACCTTAGTGGCCGACATATTTATTCTAACATGAATTGGGGGCATACCAGTTGAACACCCATTCATCATCATTGGACAAATTGCATCAGTACTTTATTTCGCATTATTCCTAATCTTCTTCCCCCTAGCAGGATCATGGGAAAATAAACAGTAGAATAAATCCGCCCTAGTAGCTTAATTTATAAAGCATCGGTCTTGTAATCCGAAGATCGGAGGTTAAACTCCCCCCTAGCGCCCAGAAAAGAGAGATTCTAACTCCCACCCCTGGCACCCAAAGCCAGTATTCTACACTAAACTATTTTCTGAAACCCGCACGACCACAGATATATGTACGTCTACATAATATAATACCTCTACATTTAATACCACCATACATTGGTATAAATACAGCATAATGTGTTAGTACATATTATGCTTAATACAGCATAATGTGTTAGTACATATTATGCTTAATACAGCATAATGTGTTAGTACATATTATGCTTAATACAGCATAATGTGTTAGTACATATTATGCTTAATACAGCATAATGTGTTAGTACATATTATGCTTAATACAGCATAATGTGTTAGTACATACTATGTATTATCACCATTCAATTATTTTAACCAAAAAGCATGGACTAAATTTTAATATCGTACATAAGCATAACTCTAAGACTCACAAAAACAAGCATCTAACCTGGGTAATTTATTTATTCCCTTAAAAGTCGACCTCAGATCCTCCCTTGGAGGATCAACTAAAGTTTTTATATAGCATATTAATGTAGTAAGAGACCACCAACCAGTTTACATTAAGGTACATCATGCATGATAGGGTCAGGGACAATAATTGTGGGGGTCGCTAAGAATGAACTATTACTGGCATCTGGTTCCTATTTCAGGAACATAACTGGAATATTCMGGTATTTAATAACTATACTGGCNTCNGATTAATGGTGTAGTACATATGTCTCGTTACCCACCAAGCCGAGCATTCTTTTATATGCATAACGTTATTTTTTTTTGGTTTCCTTTCATTTTGCATTTCAGAGTGCAGGCACAAATGTTAAATTAAGGTTGAACATTTTCCTTGAATGTGACAATAAATATTAATTATTTTAAGACATAATTTAAGAATCACATTATATTTAATCAAGTGCATAACACATATATTTATCCTCAGCTATCCCTGTTTTCACATCGGCTTCTGCGCGACAAACCCCCCTACCCCCCTACGCTCAGCAAATCCTGTTTTCCTTGTCAAACCCCTAAACCAAGGAAGGCTCGAGAACGCATAAAAGCCAACGAGTTAAGATAAGTTGGCACCCATGTACTATTATAAGCATGCACTTATACATCAAGCATATATTTACATATTATTAAGCATGCATTTATATATATATACATATATGCATATACGTACAATTATTAGACACACACATATATACTCATACAACCATTAAACATACATATAATCATTAAAAACACATATTTATCAAAACATGTTAATAAAAATACACACAACT